TGTAATCTATTTCATATATTCCGTGCTACAGATACTATAAAAAATACCTGACGAGGTAAAAAATCATCTCTATCAAGACGACAGACCCACTCTCTGTACTATAATATAGGATCAATTCTAACAAGTCGCACACTCATATTCCAGAAATACAGAAATAAAAAAAATTTCACGATCGAACTATGAAAATAGACTAGAATAAAAAATCGGAGAGAAAAATGCTTTATTTTTTATTGAAAAACGAGTCCGTGTTGGTTCTTGTAAATCTAATTCATTGAAATTCCATCTAGTAAAACGGAAGAATTATAAATCTCCAAAATAATAGATAGGAATACGGCAAATAGAGCCATTGCGATACCCATTAAAGGAGTGGTTCCCCATCCAGGAGCTACTTTACCATATTCCGAATTCAATGGTTTCAATAAATCCCCTACAGCAGTTCGTCTTGGACCAGATCGAGAACTACCCTCCACGCTTTGTGTAGCCATAAATTGAATCCTATTTTGTATTAATTGAGATTTGTTGACTTTGTATACCATTCCGTTGTAAATAAATGATCTTATCATAGATACATTGTGGTCTTGAAATCATATAATAATGGAAACAGCAACCCTAGTCGCCATCTCTATATCTGGGTTACTTGTAAGTTTTACTGGGTATGCCTTATATACTGCTTTTGGGCAACCCTCTCAACAATTAAGAGATCCATTCGAGGAACACGGGGACTAAAAGAGCCTCCCAATATTGGGAGGCTCTTTACTTCAATTAAGATATCGAAAAATCATTTTACCTTTTTAGTTGGAACTTTAGGCGGTTCTCGAAAAAAGATAGCGAAAAAAATTATTCCTAAAGTTGATACTAAAAGGAATGTATAAACCAATGCTTCCATAAGTTCAATCGTGGTTTACAATTATAGCTTTCATACCTGTTTATTTTGGAGCGTTTCGCGGATAAAAAAAGACCAAGATTCAAAGAAAGGCATCGATTCAAATTAAGATATCTACGATACCCTATATCAACTTAAAAAAAAATAGAGGCGAAAACTAAGAGATCAAATATTGTATCAAACTACTTGCCTTTTTGTAGTAGGATCTCCCAGTTTTTGGAATGCTCCAAATTCCACTTGAGCATCTAAATCTGGATCAATCCCAGCAAAAACATCTCGGAACAAAGTTCGAGCACCATGCCAAATGTGTCCGAAGAAAAAGAGCAGAGCGAACGAAGCATGTCCAAAAGTAAACCAACCCCGTGGACTGCTACGAAAAACACCATCGGATTTCAAAGTAGCGCGATCTAATTCAAAAATTTCGCCTAATTGAGCGCGCCTAGCATATTTTTTGACAGTAGCAGGATCACTATAACTGACTCCGTTTAGTTCCCCACCATAGAACTCAACAGTTACACCTACTTGTTCGACACTATACTTCGACTCTGCCCTTCGAAAAGGAACATCGGCTCTAACAATTCCATCTCCGTCTACCAAAACAACTGGAAATGTTTCAAAAAAAGTAGGCATACGGCGTACAAAAAGTTCACGCCCTTCTTTATCTCTAAAGATAGGATGTCCTAACCATCCAACAGCTATCCCATCCCCGTTGTCCATGGAACCTGCTCTGAACAATCCACCTTTTGCAGGATTATTACCAATGTAATCATAAAAAGTTAATTTTTCGGGAATTTTAGACCAAGCTTCGGATAAATTTTGATTTTCAGCTAGCCCGGCACTAACTCTTCGATATATTTCTTGCTGGAAGTATCCTTGATCCCATTGATAACGAGTCGGACCAAATAATTCAATCGGGGTAGTTGCTGAACCATACCACATAGTTCCAGCAACAACAAAAGCTGCAAAAAAGACAGCAGCGATACTACTGGAAAGGACTGTTTCAATATTTCCCATACGCAATCCTTTGTATAAACGTTGGGGCGGACGGACACTAAGATGAAATAGGCCCGCCAATATGCCCAATGTCCCCGCTGCAATATGATGAGAAGCTATTCCTCCTGGAACAAAGGGATCAAAACCTTCCACACCCCATGCTGGACTTACTGGTTGTACCTTTCCAGTTAATCCATAAGGATCGGAGATCCATATTCCAGGACCATACAATCCGGTTACATGAAAAGCGCCAAACCCAAAGCAAGCTACCCCTGAGAGAAATAAATGAATTCCAAAGATCTTGGGCAAATCCAAAGAAGGTTTTCCGGTACGCTCATCAAAAAAGATTTCTAGATCCCAATACACCCAATGCCAAATAGCTGCTAAGAAACACAACCCAGAAAACACAATATGCGCCCCAGCCACACCTTCATAACTCCAAATACCTGGATTGTTTATAGTTCCTCCTGTGATATTCCAACCACCCCACGAATTGGTTATTCCTAAACGAGTCATGAAGGGTATAACGAACATACCTTGTCTCCACATCGGATCGAGAACGGGGTCAGAGGGATCAAAAACTGCTAATTCATATAGAGCCATCGAACCGGCCCAACCAGCAACCAACGCTGTATGCATTATATGTACAGACAGCAAACGACCGGGATCATTCAATACGACGGTATGAACACGATACCAAGGCAAACCCATGGAAATACCCCTTTATTCACGAAAAATAAACACTATGTAACTTTATTGCACTGGAAAAAATATGTTATGGATCTCCCTTTTTAAGTGGAGAAAGAATTACTATTTTTTTTCTATTCTTTTTTTTAGTAAAACATAGAACAATTCTGTTTGTAGGAACAAAAAAAAGAGAAGCAAATCTATTTTATACCCGATAAGTACCAATACGCAATGGTGAGCTGACTCCATTTTATATGAGCAAACAGATAGAGATTTGTTCATCATTCAAAGGAATTATTCGTAAAAATTGGACTCTATTCGTTTTGGCTTCCTTCTATTTTAGATATTTATATATTTTCTATTTTTTTCTAAATTTTAAATAGAAATTCTAATCGAAATACAAATCCACGCATAAAATATTAGTAAATTCGAAAGGTCAATATTCTTAAAACAAGAAACTCAGTGTTACGTTTTCACATCAAAGTGAAATAGAGTACTTAATCTTTTTTCTTTCATTTAATGCCTATTGGTGTTCCAAAAGTCCCTTTTCGACATCCTGGAGAAGACGATTCACTTTGGATTGACTTATAGTGCGACTTGTCAGATATATTGGGCCATACGGAATTCCCCCGTTCTCTCACCCGATTGAGATATCCTCTGTTTCGCCCAAGAAGGATTGATTAAATCATCCAAAATTTGGAGCGTGAAGTGCAATCAAGTTCAATTAGATCTATGCTTTTGAGGTACTCAAATTAATATTATTAACTTAGAATAATTTATGGTTGCCTTGTTTAGACCAAAAAAATGAAGTATCCAGACTCCGTTTAGAAAACCCAATTCATAAAAAATATATCTATTATCATTACTACTTGTAGCATATTTTATTTCGCAATTTTTTCTAAATTTTGAATAATTTCGAACGGAAAATTATATTCAATCGAATAAAATAATATAATGAGTACGTGAAATATTTGACATAAGCGTAAACAAAAAGATAAGTTGTAATAAAAAGACGCGGTATTAGAGTATTTGCCCTATATGTGTAAATAAAAATCGGGCAGATCTTTACTCGGAGTAGAGCGCAAACCTAAAAGAATTGAAGAAGCCCATTCAGGAACAAGAGAATGCCATCATCATTTGAATTCAATCTCGATGAAGGAATACATCAATAAGAAGTTAGTTTGCTAAGTTTAATGAATTTTTTTATACGTAAATGCGTCAAAACTCATTTTTCTTAAAAAATAGAGGAAAAGTCCCCTCATTCAAAATAAACGTTAAAAAGTACTCACTATCAAAAAAAAGGAGGGCTGGCATCTACACATTGATTTTTTATTTTATTTTCATTATTTTTTGTGAACCGTATGCATCAAAAGGTGCATGTACGGTTTCTAAAGGATAGAATTTTATCCTAATCAACCGACTTTATCGAGAAAGATTACTTTTTTTAGGTCAAGGTGTTGATAGCGAGATCTCGAATCAACTTATTGGTCTTATGATATATCTCAGTATAGAGAGCGAGACCAAAGATTTGTATTTGTTTATAAACTCTCCTGGCGGATGGGTAATACCCGGAGTAGCTATTTATGATACTATGCAATTTGTGCGACCAGATGTACAAACAGTATGTATGGGATTAGCTGCTTCAATGGGATCTTTTATTCTGGTCGGAGGAAAAATCACCAAACGTTTAGCATTCCCTCATGCTTGGCGCCAATGGGTTTTTATTTGAAAGAAAAAACACTATGCCTTCGCCATATGAAATATAAATATTAAGTAATAATAGCATGGCATTTCGAATTCGATATACATAGAAAAAAAGTTCTTTTTGTAACATTAGATTATGTATCGAAAGAGTAGTATGGAATATTAAGGGTCTTTCTTATTTTATTCTACCAGGGACCCCTTTTAGCGTCACAAACGTTTTTGTTTTCGCACCGGAGGGCTCTTAACATTATTTATGTTATGAATTATGAAAGAGTCCAAAAAAGGATTATATTTTTATTTTTTTTTTTCAAATAAAAAAAAGAAACTTTGGGATTGCTAAATCACTGAGAAAATAAAAATAAAGCAACGGGACCACCATAGTATTTTTTCTTTTTACCTCTTCCCAAGGAAAGGGTGGTTATTGGATCATTTACTGATACTGATTTAAGCCTAGATTTTTTTTAGATGAAAGGTAAAATAAAAGTGAATTCTAGTGTGAAGCCGTATGCAATGCACAAACAATGCATGTACGGTTGTTCAATTCTCTCGTCTTTTCTTATTCTTTTTTTTCTCTTACCGTCACTTATTTTTTTTATTTCGATTCTTTATTATATTATGCGAGATAGAATAACCCTTTATATCATCAGGGTAATGATTCATCAACCTATTGCTGGTTTTTATGAGGCACAAATAGCAGAATTTGTCCTGGAAGCAGAAGAACTGCTGAAACTCCGTGAAATCCTCACAAGGATTTATGCACAAAGAACGGGAAAACCCTTATGGGTTGTATCCGAAGACATGGAAAGAGATGTTTTTATGTCAGCAACAGAAGCCCAAGCTCACGGAATTGTTGATCTTGTAGCAGTTGCATAAGAAATAGAAGGAATTTCATGCAAATCACGATTTTTTCTTTTTTTTCTTATTCGGAATTTCAATTTAATATTCTATTATTTAATTAATAGTATTATAGAATATTACTATAGAAAAATTCATAATCATACGGTTACGATCAATCTAAACCAGTCCAGTATGCATACGATTCAAGATGCCAACTATTAAACAACTTATTAGAAACACAAGACAGCCAATTCGAAATGTTACCAAATCCCCCGCTCTTGGGGGATGTCCTCAACGCCGAGGAACATGTACTAGGGTGTATGTGCGACTTGTTTAGATCATGAACTTGGACAAAAGAAAAAGAAAGGAAAAACTTTTCCACTATCTGTGTCAGTACGGATGAATAAGATAGACTAGAAGAATCCCCTTCATTATCTAAAAAAAAGATCGATCATATTCGTCTATTGTGTATCAAATTTATGGTTTCATTGGTGCAAATTCAATCACCTCAATTTTCAATTTAAAACAAGAAAGAGTTTCCCATTGGTAACAAATGATTATCCATTAAGCAGGGAAAATCTTATTAAATTAAAAGTAAAAGGTTAAAGGCCGAAAAGTTATGCCCCTACTCTTGCAAGAGCGGACTAACAGGGTCAACTAATTAGTTAATCCTCATAATTTAATACCGTTACTATATAGATAGATCTCCTTGTGAAAGACCTATTACTGGAGAATTCATGGGTAGAGCAAAAGAATGTGAACTGTACACGTTAACAATAGCATTAATTAAATTATTAAATGCAGCAGGGGGCTCCGGTGTATAGAGAAGACCTCACCGTTTAAGAACTAACCATAGAAACGATGGAACCCACTATTTATCTATTTCTATTTACTCTTTTTTTTTTATTCTATTTTTTTTTTTGTTTGAGACCTAATATCGATACAGTTTCTTATTTCGAGATAGAATGGCTCAACCAAAAAAAAGAAAAAATCGTGGTTGGGAAGGTTATAGTAGCAAAAGCCGTTGGAATTTTTATTTTATACATTGGAAAAATCCGTTTTGTTATTATAGAAAAGGGGAAAAGAATAACTGAAAGAAAAGAAATCAATTAGTTATTCATCAAAGTTTCGTGTATTCAATGACCAGAATTAGACGAGGGTATATAGCTCGGAGACGTAGAACAAAAATTCGTTTATTCGTATCAAGCTTTCGCGGGGCTCATTCAAGACTTACTCGAAGTATTATTCAACAAAAAATAAGAGCTTTGGTTTCGGCCCATCGGGATAGAGATAGACAGAAAAGAAATTTTCGTCGTTTATGGGTCACTCGGATAAATGCAGTAATTCGCGGAAATAGCAGGGTATCCAATAGTTATAGTAATTTAGTAAATAATCTGTACAAGAGACAATTGCTTCTTAATCGCAAAATACTTGCACAAATAGCTATATTAAATAGGAATTGTCTTTATACGATTTCCAATGACATTAGAAAATAAGAAAATTGGAAGAGAAAATAAGAAAATTGGAAGGAATCCATGGAATTTCTTGAAAAAAAAAATTCCGAGAAGGTAGAATAGAAATTGGTATGATAAAATATGATGATAATATGATCAAGTAAAGTAGTCAAACTAAAAAAAAACATTCAATAAAAAAAAGTTTCTTCCCCCCAATCCGTTTTTTTTCTTACAACACGAAAACCCAATTTGGGTTTTCAGATTTTTTGAACAAAACATCAATCTACGGTTGAATTCGAATTGGAATTTTAATCCAATTGAAATTGGAGTAAGCCTACTTTTTTTTTCTGGTTCTAAGATCAGTAGTTAGAGTGACCAACTCGCTTTTTTTCAAATTGTTTTTCATTATTAAGAAAAGGTAACAAAGATAAAATACGAGCTTGTTTTATAGCAATAGTAATTAATCGTTGTTGTTTTAAACTCAACCTATTCACTCGTCTAGATAAGATTTTTCCTTGTTCACTAATAAATCGACTAATTAAACTCATGTTTCTATAATCAATTCGATCCCCCGATTGGATCGGGGGCAAACGCCTACGAAAAGATCGCTTGGACTTAAGGAAAAGTCGTTTGGATTTATCCATGGTTTGTTTATTCCTTATTTCAAAAATAATATTTCCTTCAATTGGATCAAAAATGATTTCGAATTAAGAAATAGTATTTTTTTTTATTATAATATTGAATATTTTTTTTTTATATATTTATTTAAATACTTTTTCAAAATAGAATAATATTTAATAGAATATTTTATTAGAATATATTCGTATTCAATAGAATATATTTCTATATTTTTCTAATATATTTATATAATTTTCTAATATATTTATATAATTATATAATTCAAATTTCGAATATATATTAGCATAATATATTCTAGCATAATATATTCTATCATAGTAACATAAGATATTCTATATTAGATAAGATTCTATATAATTCTATATTATTCTATACTAGATTATTATATATTTTATATGTTCTTTAATATCATTTAAATCTTCCTTGGAAAGGTAACACGCAAGCGAGTGGTTCCATCTATTTCTTTATCTCCCCGTGAATTGTATGTTTGTAACAATAGGGACAAAATTTTCTCAATTCCAATCGACTAGGCGTATTGTGTCGATTCTTTTGAGTAATATATCTCGAAATACCTGTTGATTTCTTATTAACACTCTTACTCTTTCGAACACAACCAGTACATTCTAAAATAATTCTTACTCGAACATCTTTCCCCTTGGCCATAAACCTCCTTGGGATTTTGGGATTTTTTATTCAGTCAACTCTTCTATTTTCCGATCTGAAGTGAAGAAGAAAGGAAGGAAAAAGACGTGAAGTTGCTAACTCGAAATCCAAATTATGAAAGATTTCATTAGCAACTAATATAGTTCTAATTATATTAATAAATTATATTTAAAGAATAAGTAATACAAAGATTTTCAACTCGATCTCAATTAGAAGTTTAGATGAGAATCAAAGTAGGTCATTTAAGCGTCTTGTATAATACTGTTGCACTAACTACATTTCCACCTTCGTTCTCTAAATTGAATTTTAAGTTAATTTACTTTACTGAAAGCCCGGACCCCGAGTTCTAAGTTTTCCTAAAGTTGAATCCACTTTTTTTCTTTTCGAACTTTTTGAAATTCAAAAAAAACGAGGAGGGGAGCAATAGTCACAGATAGTTAATTGTATCTCTAATCTTATTCACCCCTCCCCCACGTATTGATAACTAGAATGAAAAAAAAGGCAATGTCAATCCATCTGGAAAAAAACGATTGATCTCTATCAATAGGCCTGCTAAAGACGCAAACCATAGAGTACTTATTACCGGTGCCACGGATAGATATGTTTTTAGATCTCGCATTTTGAATCCTCCTTCTTTATTCTAATGAATACTTTTGCTTTTTTTCTAATACATAATGATAATACATCTAGAATCTGATTCTATGTAATTCAAGGCGACCTGCATTTGGTTTGTACACGGAATCTCTAATTCTCATTCAAATTAAAAAAAAATGTACAATAATTTGATAGATAATATTTTCCTTTTGTTAAAAAAGGATGTCCCCCTTTTTCTCGCTCATTCACGAAATTTGCGTAAGTTTATTATTATATAATATATTATATGAGATAAAATAATATATGATATGAGATAAAAAAATATATGATATGAGATAAAAAAAAAAAAAATCATAATAGATATCAATGGGAAAACGAAAAATTAAGTATGTGGAAAACAAAATGAGTATTCTTTACAATAACATTGTAAATCAATTCCAAAGGGATGTAGCGCAGCTTGGTAGCGCGTTTGTTTTGGGTACAAAATGTCACAGGTTCAAATCCTGTCATCCCTATCTATTACTTCATCTCTGAGCAATAACAAGGGATCAATTGAGATTAATTAAATAAACTGCAAAATGGGACAGACCCCATTTTAAATACATATTCTATTCTATATAGTAGAAGCATTCCAAATCGAGTGGAATTTCAAAAAGACTCTTTTTTTTTACTTACAGGCTCCTTTTTGGTAATTGTGATAAGAAAGCGCTCTTAGTTCAGTTCGGTAGAACGTGGGTCTCCAAAACCCAATGTCGTAGGTTCAAATCCTACAGAGCGTGATTCTATTTTTGGTTTGTTAGGTAAAAATGGATACGGAAAAATGGAAGAGCATCCTGAATTTGACCTCCTCCTTTCTTTAATCCGCAGGAGGTCAAAAAAAACACGGTGTTAATGAATTTAATTAATATTAATCAAAGGTCTAACTGATCACCACGTCTATATTGTAAATATGCAGTTACGAATAACCCGGCCAAAGTAATAGGAATTAGCCCTAAGACAATTCCAAAGAGCAAAACTTCAATCATTTCAATTTTTTTTTTAAGGGAAAAAGAGAGGTAATATCTATCCTTAAATATTAATCCATATTGACCAGAAATCTCAATAAACAAGAATTGGAAATGAACACGGTAAAGAACTAAAGAATAGATGGAATACTGCAGATAAATTTCGTTTTGTTTTTATTTTTAGAAAATGTTCATTCAATAAATTTCAAATAAGTCTTATCTTGCTCAGACCAATAAATAGAACTGAGGTTATAGTTAAAGCCGCTAGTAAAAAACCGAAAAAACTCGTTATAGTAGGCATGAAGGAGCTAAATAAACTTTTTTTATACATATACTTGTAAAGCAAGGGGCACTTTCCTAAGTTCCATTTTTTGAAAGATAAGAGGATAAAGACGAATACAAAATAAAAGAATAAGTTCAATTGATAATTTTTTTTTATCAAGCAGTTATTAATCATTATCATAATCCATTTTACACGGAAATAATAAATAAAGTAAAAATGCTAGTGGTATAGATAGAAAAGGAAATTAATTTATCGTCTA